AATGAAATGCCTGATAAAAGGACTACTTTGATAGAGTAGATCATGTAGGCCTCCCTACTTTCATTATGGAAAAATAAGCTAAATTTAAGCTCATAGGTTCATACCCTATTTATGGAGGTTACTCCTTTTTCTATTTACCTCTAATAGAATCAAACTATTTCTAAAAGTATCAAAAACTTTTGTGCATCATACACTATGAAGTATAGAAAGGTAAGCTAAATTTAAGCTCATAGGTTCATACCCTATTTATGGCTTCGGCCCCTTTCTAGTGTTAAACCATCCTACCCGACTATTATTTTATTTCACTCTTATAACAGGTACTTTAATCTCAGTTTCTTCTACTTCCTGAATGGGAGCTTGACTAGGATTAGAAATCAATCTTTTATCTTTCATCCCTCTCATATCTAATATAAATAACCAATTTGCTACTGAAGCAGCTTTAAAATATTTCCTTACTCAAGCCTTGGCATCAGCCGTGCTTCTGTTTGGGGTTATTGTTTTAAGATTAAACACTCACCTAACTTTTACCAGACTCCACGATAATATTCCTTTAAAAACAACTATTGCCTCTACTTTATTATTAAAAATAGGAGCCGCCCCCTTTCATTTTTGGTTTCCTGGAGTTATAGAAGGTTTAGATTGATTTAATGGATTAATTTTAATAACTTGACAAAAAATTGCTCCTTTAATGTTAATTTCCTATGTTTGGGTTCCTAACTCATTTAGTTTTACAATTATTGTAATCTCCATCCTCGCAGGATCAATTGGAGGGTTTAACCAAACCTCTCTCCGAAAGATTATAGCATATTCTTCTATCAACCATTTAGGTTGAATACTGTCTGCCATTTTGTTAGGTGAATCTTATTGAATCACTTACTTCGGGTTTTATATTTTTCTTAGTACCTCAGTAGTTTTACTTTTCCATGCTTACCAACTCTCCCACATCAATCAATTTTTTAACCTCCCAATTAACAACCCGATTCTTAAACTAGCTCTCTTTTGTAATCTTTTATCTTTAGGAGGCCTGCCTCCTTTTCTCGGATTCTTACCTAAATGAATTATTATCCAAAGTTTAGTTGGCCATCATTATACCGCGTTAGTTACTGTAATAGTAATTTTTACTCTAGGTACTCTTTATTTTTATCTCCGAATAGGCTACTCAGCTTTTATACTTACCCACACACATCCTAAATGATTGCAAGGCGCTCCGTTTTCCCCTCTACTCCAATGACTCACCTTAATTTTATTAAGTGTCTCGTTAATAGGGCTATCTGTGGCCCCTCTCTTAATCCCTATCTTATAAGGTTTTATGTTAATAAAACACATAGCCTTCAAAGCTATCAATAAAAGTTTTAATCTTTTAAGCCTTAGTAAAATTTACATCTCTAGAATTGCAGCCTAGCATCTTTATTAGACTATAAGACCTTGGCAGAAGAGGGATCAACCCTCCTAAATAGATTTACAGTCTATCACCTAAACTCAGCCATTCTACCGCGACAATGACTTTTTTCAACAAACCATAAGGATATTGGAACTTTATATTTTATTTTTGGAGCTTGATCAGGAATAGTCGGGACTTCGTTAAGTCTTTTAATCCGAGCTGAGTTAGGACAACCTGGCTCATTAATCGGAGATGACCAAATTTATAACGTAATTGTTACAGCCCATGCTTTTATCATAATTTTCTTTATAGTTATACCCATTATAATTGGTGGGTTTGGAAATTGGTTAGTACCTTTAATACTAGGTGCCCCTGATATAGCTTTCCCCCGAATAAACAATATAAGTTTCTGACTTTTGCCCCCTGCTTTAACACTACTACTCGCTAGCAGCATAGTAGAAAGCGGGGCTGGTACAGGTTGGACCGTTTACCCCCCACTTTCGGCTGGAATCGCCCATGCCGGTGCTTCTGTTGATCTCGCAATTTTTTCTCTCCACTTAGCGGGGGTGTCTTCAATTTTAGGTGCCGTAAATTTTATTACCACTACAATTAATATACGTTCTACAGGAATAACTATAGACCGAATTCCTCTTTTTGTATGGTCCGTTTTAATTACAGCTATTCTATTACTTTTATCTCTTCCTGTATTAGCAGGAGCAATTACTATACTTTTAACTGACCGAAATCTTAATACTTCTTTTTTTGACCCTGCTGGAGGAGGAGACCCTATTCTTTACCAACATCTTTTTTGATTTTTTGGACACCCCGAAGTCTATATTCTAATTTTACCTGGGTTTGGAATAATCTCTCATATTATTAGTCAAGAAAGTGGTAAAAAGGAAGCATTTGGAACTTTAGGAATAATTTACGCCATACTTGCTATTGGTTTGCTTGGGTTTGTAGTTTGAGCCCATCACATATTTACTGTAGGAATAGATGTGGACACTCGGGCATACTTTACAGCCGCTACAATGATCATTGCGGTTCCTACTGGGATTAAAATTTTTAGTTGATTAGCCACCCTCCATGGAACGCAACTCACTTATAGCCCGTCTTTACTGTGAGCGCTTGGGTTTGTATTTTTATTTACTATTGGAGGATTAACAGGGGTTGTATTAGCTAATTCATCAATTGATATTGTTTTGCATGACACTTATTATGTCGTCGCACACTTCCACTATGTTTTATCCATAGGAGCTGTCTTTGCTATCATAGGAGGACTCGTTCATTGATTCCCTCTTTTTACCGGGCTATCTTTACACCCCCAATGATTAAAAATTCACTTTACCGTCATATTTATTGGTGTAAATTTAACCTTTTTCCCTCAACACTTCTTAGGATTAGCAGGAATACCCCGACGGTATTCTGATTACCCAGATGCTTACGCTGCTTGAAATGTTGTCTCTTCTGTAGGGTCAACTATTTCTTTTGTTGGGGTCTTAATATTAATGTTTATTGTATGAGAAAGTATTATTAGCTACCGCCAAGTTACTTTCCCCTTACAAATAAATTCATCAATTGAATGATTCCACAGTTTACCCCCTGCTGAACATAGTTACGCAGAACTCCCTACTCTTTTAAACTTCTAATATGGCAGATAAGTGCAATGGATTTAAGCTCCATACATAGAGACCAGTCCTCTTATTAGAAACTAATGTCAACATGAGCCAACCTAGGATTCCAAGATAGAACGTCCCCTTTAATAGAACAATTAACTTTCTTCCACGATCACACACTTTTGATTCTAGTTATAATCACCGTTTTAGTTGGTTATTTAATACTCACCTTATGTTTCAATACCTACACTCACCGGTACCTTCTCGAAGGCCAAACTATTGAAGTAATTTGAACAATTCTCCCCGCTATTACGTTAGTTTTTATTGCTCTCCCTTCACTCCGGCTTCTTTATTTATTAGACGAAGTTAGTGACCCTTCCATTACTCTTAAAACCATCGGACATCAATGATATTGAAGTTACGAATACTCGGATTTTTTAAATGTCGAATTTGATGCTTATATAATCCCCACCCACGAACTCCCCGAAGGAAATTTCCGGTTATTAGAAGTTGATAACCACACCGTTTTACCTATAAATACACAAATCCGAGTTTTAATTACAGCTGCAGATGTTTTACATTCTTGAGCTGTTCCTTCCTTAGGTGTAAAAGTTGACGGAACCCCTGGTCGATTAAACCAAACAAGCTTCCTAATAAACCGCCCTGGTCTATTTTACGGGCAATGTTCCGAAATTTGTGGGGCCAACCATAGTTTTATACCGATTGTTATTGAAAGTGTCCCTACTAATACTTTTATTTCCTGAGTTTCCTCTATAAGTGAAGCTTCACTAGATGTCTGAAAGCAAGTAGTGGTCTCTTAAACCACCCATAGTAATCTCGCAATTACTTCTAGTGAAAGAGTTAGTTAAATTAACTTTAGTATGTCATGCTAAAATTGTTGGTACACCCCAACACTCTTTAATGCCTCAAATAGCCCCTTTAAGATGATTATTACTATTTATTATCTTTTCTTCTACTCTTATCCTTTTTAGAATTATAAATTATTTTATAATAATTCCCTCATCACCTTCTTCCACTTCATCTCAATTCAAAACTCAACCTTTTAACTGAAAATGATAACTAACTTATTTTCCGTTTTTGACCCTTCAAGTAGTATTATAAATTTATCTCTTAATTGATTAAGCACTTTCCTCGGGATCTTCCTGCTTCCCACGGCTTATTGATTAATACCCTCACGGTATTCATTAATTTGAAATAAAATTACATCCACCCTTCACCAAGAATTTAACACTTTACTAGGACCTGCCGGGCACCCTGGAAGAGCGTTTTTATTTATTTCTCTTTTTTCTATAATTGTTTTTAATAATTTTCTTGGATTATTTCCATATATCTTTACCAGTTCTAGCCATTTAACTTTTACCCTTGCTCTCGCCCTACCCCTTTGAATAAGTTTTATAGTATATGGATGACTAAACCACACCCAACATATATTTGCTCATTTAGTGCCTCAAGGGACTCCCCCAGTCTTAATACCTTTCATAGTCTGTATTGAAACTATTAGAAACATCATCCGACCAGGTACCCTTGCTGTTCGCCTAGCTGCTAACATAATTGCAGGGCACCTCCTAATAACACTATTAGGAAACACCGGACCAAGACTATCCCTGACTATTCTTAGCTTTTTAATTATTGGACAAATTGCTCTACTTGTACTAGAATCTGCCGTTGCTATTATTCAATCTTACGTCTTCGCCGTACTAAGTACCTTGTATTCTAGTGAAGTAAACTAATGTCAACACACAGCAACCACCCTTACCATCTTGTAGACCAAAGCCCATGGCCTCTCACAGGGGCCATTGGGGCGATGGTTACCTTGAGAGGACTAATCCAATGATTTCATCAATATAACACTAATCTTCTATTCTTAGGTTTCACTTTAACTACCTTAACCATAATTCAATGATGACGGGATATCACCCGGGAAGGAACTTACCAAGGCCTCCACACTTACATTGTTACCTTGGGATTACGCTGAGGAATGATTCTTTTTATTGTTTCAGAAGTATTTTTCTTTATCTCTTTTTTCTGAGCTTATTTCCATAGTAGCTTGTCCCCTACAGTTGAATTAGGGGCAATTTGGCCCCCAGCAGGGATCTCCCCTTTCAACCCATTACAAATTCCTCTTTTAAACACCGCCATTCTTCTTGCTTCAGGAGTTACCGTCACATGGGCCCACCATGGAATCATAGAAGGTAATCACTCCCAAGGCCTCCAAGGGCTTTTCTTTACAGTCCTCCTCGGAATTTATTTCACTATTTTACAAGCTTATGAATACATCGAAGCCCCCTTCACCATCGCCGACGCAGTTTATGGCTCTACATTTTTCATAGCAACAGGATTCCACGGGCTCCATGTTATTATTGGAACAACCTTTTTACTTGTGTGTTTGCTCCGCCACTATTTTGAACATTTTTCAGCAACACACCATTTTGGGTTTGAAGCAGCTGCCTGATATTGACATTTTGTCGATGTTGTTTGATTATTTCTTTATATTTCCATTTACTGATGAGGTAGTTAATTATCTATTTAGTATATCAGTATATTTGACTTCCAATCAAAAGGTTTGGGTACCCCAAAATAGATAATTTTATTGATTACCTCCTTAAGCCTAATTCTCATTCTCATTACAACTATTGTTATAATACTCGCAGCTCTTCTTTCTAAAAAATCAATCGTAGACCGAGAAAAAAGTTCCCCCTTTGAATGTGGATTCGACCCTAAAAGCTCATCCCGACTACCTTTCTCACTACGCTTTTTCCTCATTGCTGTGATTTTCCTAATTTTCGATGTAGAAATTGTTTTATTACTCCCTTTAATTATTTTACTCCCTTATTCTAATCCCACAGTATGATTGAGTGTGGGGGTATTTTTCTTACTTATCCTTATCTTAGGCCTTTATCACGAATGAAACCAAGGAGCCCTCGATTGAGCTCACTAGGGCTGTAGTTAAAAATAATATTTGGTTTGCATCCAAAAGGTGTTGATTCTCAACCTGCCTTAATCTTTTCCTTTCTCCTTTCACATCTTAAAAAAGGAGAAAGTAGGAAGCGATATTTGCGCCCAGTTTCGACCTGGTTCTAGATGGTTTTCATCCCTACTTTTAAGTGAAGCCAAAAAGAGGCTTATCACTGTTAATGATAGAATTGGGGGCTAACCCCACTTAAGAAATATGATGTTCATGAAAGAGCTGCTAACTCTTTCTCTAGCGGTTAAAATCCGTTAATATTTCTACATCCATATAGTTTACCTAAAACATTACATTTTCACTGTAAAGAGAAGCTTCGGCTTTATGAATGTCCAAAGATTCTAAAATCTCCCTAACATCTTCAATGTTATGCTCTTTATAAGCTATTTAGACAAATGCAAGACATCCCCATTAAAATAACAACCCAAAAAATAAAAATAGTTAAATAAATCTTTAAATTGTTATCTTGCAACCATTGATTTAAAATAGAAGATTGTTGTAAACTTTTAAACAAGCCTTGCCCTCCAAATATTTCGCTCCAACCCTGATCCATTCTTTTCACCATATTGCCCCCAGCCAATAAAGGGGCCCCTCTAACTCCGTATGTAGATAAAAAGGGTATAAACCATATAGACCCTATAAATACTACAGAACCATAAACTTGTAAGCTTTTTATTTCTTCCCCCACCTTGAATTTAGCTAATTCATAACCTAATCATCCCCCAGCTAAACTAACTGTAAGAGCTAAAGTCTTTAACCCTAAAGGTAGACAAATTATTGCAGGTGTAGGGAATAACAACCATCTCATCGCACTCCCCCCAACGACAGATAATACTAATAGCCCTCTTATGCCCCGCAATATGATATGCCCCTCATCATTTATTGGGTGACATACCCCAGGATAAAATTCTCTAGTCATTCTATAATAAACTAAACGTAAAGAATAACATATTGTTAAACCTGTTGAAAAGAAAAATAAGAAAAACGAAAAACTATTTATGTAACTCAACGTTGCTATTTCCAAAATTAAATCCTTGGAATAAAAGCCAGCCAAAAAAGGTATCCCACACAATGCTAAATTCGCAACATTTAAACAAGCAGATGTATAGGGCATTTGTCTAACTAGGCTCCCCATGTTCCGGATATCCTGAGAATCCTTTATATTATGAATCACCGCCCCTGCGCACATAAACAATAGCGCCTTAAATAAAGCATGGGTTAAAAGATGAAAATAGGCCAACTTAAAGAACCCTAACGACAGAATTCTTATTATTAAACCTAATTGACTTAAAGTCGATAAGGCAATAATTTTTTTTAAATCAAACTCAAAATTTGCGCCCAACCCAGCTATAAATATTGTCAACCCTGAAATTAATAATAAAAATTTAGTAGCTGGGGTTCCTTCAATTAAAGGTCTAAACCGAATTAGTAAATAAACCCCCGCCGTAACCAAAGTAGAAGAATGTACCAAAGCTGACACCGGGGTTGGAGCGGCCATCGCCGCGGGCAACCATGCCGAAAACGGAATTTGGGCTCTCTTAGTTATAGCAGCTAAAACAACTAAAGTACCCACTACGGCTATTTCCCACGTTCTTTTTATAGCTTCTAAATAAAAAATATAATTAAAACTCCCAAAGTTTAATATTCACGCAATAGCCAAAAGAAGAGCAACATCCCCGATTCGATTAGACAAAGCTGTTAACATCCCCGCGTTATAGGATTTTACATTTTGATAATAAATTACTAAACAATAAGAAACTAACCCCAAACCATCCCATCCCAACAAGATTCTAACCAAATTTGGTCTAATGATTAATAGCATTATAGATATGACAAATATTAATACTAATAAAATAAAACGATTAATATTGTAATCCCCACTTATATATTCTTCTCTATAATAAATAACTAATGAAGAAATTAATAAAACAAAACTCATAAAAATTAAAGACATTCAATCAAATAAAAATGTTATCACAATTCTTGTAGATTGTAAACTAATTACTTCTCACTCAATAAAAACTGTTACTTCCTTTAATAATCTCAAAACTCCTAAAGTAAATAAACTAACTCTCGTTCTTAAAAGAAAAACAAAACTAATAAAACAAATTGATAAATTTCATAACACTACCTGAAGTAACCTATTACATCCCTGACACCACAAATCAGAATTTTCTTTAAACTATTCAAGTAAATTCACAATAAGGTTGGTTCTCTTTTTAAAATCAATAAATTTAAAGGCACTCAATGTAAAAATAACAATAAATACTCTCGAGAATACCCGCCAACAGTCGCGTACAGCCCTGAGTATAAACTCCCGTGTTGACTATAACTAAATAAATATAAAGTATAAGCTGCTCTAAAAAAAGACAACAATGCTAATCCAATTATACTTAACCACGATCACGCCACTAAACTATTTAATAAACTAATCTCTCCTAATAAATTTAAGGTGGGAGGGGCTGCTATATTTGCTGAACTTAATAAAAATCATCATAAGGCTATACTTGGCATAAAATTCAATAATCCCTTATTAATAATTAAACTCCGGCTTCCTAAACGTTCATAAGAAATATTTGTCAAACAAAATAAACCAGACGAACACAACCCATGAGCAATTATTAAAGTAAACGCCCCACAAACCCCTCAGTAATTTAAAGTTATCAGTCCTCCTAATACTAAACCCATATGTGCCACAGAAGAATAAGCCACTAACGCCTTTAAGTCTGTCTGTCGTAAACACACAAATCTCACTAGACACCCTCCTACTAAACTTACACCGATTCAAATAACATTAAATTTCATGCCTAAATTCGTTAATAAATTAAACACCCGCAATAACCCGTACCCACCTAATTTTAATAACACCCCCGCTAAAATTATCGACCCTCTCACAGGGGCTTCAACATGAGCCTTAGGCAGCCACAAATGAACTAAAAATATAGGCATTTTTACTAAAAACGCAAAAATTAAAGCTACATAAAACAATCTTCTTCTATCTAAGACTATATCCTTCAATATAAATGGGATAAATAAACTCCCGTACCCTTGATAAATATAAAAAATAGCCACCAATAAAGGTAAAGAAGCCAACAATGTATAAAATAATAAATACATCCCAGCCTGCACACGTTCAGGTTGATACCCCCACCCTAAAATCAAAAACAAAGTAGGGATTAAAGATCCTTCAAAAAATAAATAAAACAAAAATAAATTTTGTGTTCTGAACGTACAATATAACATTAACATTAAAAACAATACTATAAATAAAAACAACCCAGCGTAATAATCATACTTTAACACCGATTGTCTAGCCATAATTATTAACCCACAAATTCAAAAACTTAATAAAATTAACCCATAAGAAATAATATCACACCCTATAAAATAGCTAACTTGGTAAAATAAATAAGGAACCCCTCCTAACAATATAAAGAGAAAAGTTAATAAATAAAAACTCACATGAACCAAATGCCAACCTTGTGAAATAAAAACCAACGGTATCACCCCCATTAAACCTAATATTACCTTTAACATTGTAAAATTCTAAAAGATTGGAAATAATCATTACCATGGGTACGAATCATAGACACTAAAATTGATAGCCCTAAAGCTCCTTCACATACTGCAAAAGTTAAAAACACTATTGTAAAGTATATCTCACACCCTAAACTCGTTAAATAAATAAATAACAACCCATACAAACTCAATACAATAAATTCTAATCTTAATAAAGTTGCTAATAAATGCTTTCGATTTGAGATAAATCCCCCAATCCCCATAAATACCAATACTCTTAAACTTATAAATCACAATAATTTTAACATTTGTTTTAATAGTTTAAATAAAACATTGGTCTTGTAAATCAATAATGAGAATTTTCTCTTAAAACTTCAGAGGTAAAGCTATTGCCCTATCTTTAGTCCCCAAAACTAATATTTTTATAAACTACCCTCTGTTTTGACACAACTAATTTTACTCCCCCTTAGACTAACCATCGGCCTTACTTTTATTACAATAAATCACCCTCTCGCCATAGGCCTTATTTTATTATGTCAAACTCTTTTAATTGCCCTCTTAACAGGTTTACTAGCTTCCTCTTTTTGGTTTTCTTATATTTTGTTTTTAGTATTTTTAGGAGGAATACTAGTATTATTTATTTATGTAACCAGCTTAGCTTCCAATGAAATATTTTCTATCTCTGCCAAAACTATATTCTTAAGCTTTTTATTTATTTTAATAATTTTAAGAACTTCTTATCTTAATGATCCTTCCTTATGAAACCTTATTAATTTTTCAGACCAAGCTCAACTTCTAGATTGGCACTCCCCGCAACCTACTTTAAACCTGCTCATTAAACTCTATAACAACCCTACACACTTACTAACCCTTCTCCTTGTACTCTATTTATTTTTAACTTTAGTAGCCGTAGTCACAATTACACAAATTTTTGAAGGACCCTTACGATCAAAGAATTAATGTTTAAACCTCTCCGATTACATCACCCTCTTTTTAAAATTGCGAACAACGCCTTAGTAGATTTACCCGCACCCTCAAATATTTCAGCCTGATGAAACTTTGGGTCCCTTTTAGGGTTATGCCTTATCATCCAAATTGCTACTGGTCTATTTTTAGCAATACATTATACTGCCCATATTGATTTAGCTTTTTCTAGCGTTGCTCATATTTGCCGGGACGTCAATTACGGTTGGTTTCTTCGAACTTTACATGCAAACGGAGCTTCTTTCTTTTTTATTTGTTTGTACCTCCATGTGGGACGAGGAATATACTACGGATCTTACCAGTTTATGCATACTTGAATGGTTGGAGTCATTTTATTATTTTTAGTTATGGGGACAGCTTTTATAGGCTACGTCCTTCCTTGAGGACAGATATCTTTTTGGGGAGCTACAGTTATTACTAACCTACTTTCCGCAATCCCTTATTTAGGGATAGACCTTGTCCAATGAGTTTGAGGGGGATTTGCTGTTGATAACGCTACCTTAACCCGATTTTTCACTTTCCATTTTCTACTCCCGTTCATTGTAGCAGCTGCTACCATAATTCATCTTCTCTTTTTACATCAAACAGGGTCTAATAACCCCCTGGGAGTAAACAGAGATATCGACAAAATCCCTTTCCACCCTTATTTTACATTCAAGGATATTTTTGGATTTATAGTATTACTTATAACTTTAACTCTACTCACTCTTTTAAACCCTTACTTACTAGGAGACCCTGATAATTTTATCCCCGCAAATCCCCTAGTTACCCCCGTTCACATCCAACCCGAATGATATTTTTTATTCGCCTATGCTATCTTACGCTCTATTCCTAATAAGTTGGGAGGAGTAATCGCTCTTGTTCTATCCATTGCTATTTTATTCATTCTACCCTTCGTCAATAAAAGTAACTTCCGGGGGTTAGAATTTTACCCCCTCAACCAAATTATATTCTGATCTTTACTTTCCATTGTTATTCTACTAACTTGAATTGGGGCTCGTCCGGTAGAAGACCCCTATATTCTCCTTGGACAAATCCTCACAGTAGTCTACTTTTTATACTATTTATTAAACCCCCTTATCTTTAAACTTTGAGATTCTTTATTAGATTAGCCAATTGTTATGAGGATAATTTATGTTTTGAAAGCATACAGAAGAGGTTCGACTCCTCTATTGGCTTTACTTAAAAAGTTCAATTATACCCCCACACTCATTAAAAAGATTTTTAATCCTCTAAAAAAGATTAAATAGTTTAAAGATAAAGGCAAAAAGCTCTTTCACGCTAAAAACATTAATTTATCATACCGAAACCGGGGAAGAGTCCCCCGCACCCAAATAAATATAAAAGCCAAAAATACCAACTTAATATAAAATAATATACTCAACACATCACACCCTAAAAATAAAACACAAAATAATATTCTTATAAATAAAATACTCGCATACTCTGCCATAAAAATTAAAGCAAATCCCCCTCTACTGTATTCAACATTAAACCCAGAAACTAATTCAGATTCCCCTTCAGCAAAGTCAAAAGGAGTCCGGTTTGTTTCCGCTAAACATGACGCAAACCAAGCTAAAGCTAAAGGAAAGCTCAAAAATATAAACCATCTATATTCCTGATAAAGTTTAAAATCCAACAAACTATAACTCCCAATTAAAAATACAAATGACAATAAAATTAAAGCTAAACTCACTTCATATGAAATTGTTTGTGCAACTGCTCGCAACCCCCCTAATAACGCATAATTTGAATTAGAAGCTCACCCAGCAATTATCACAGTATACACCCCTAAGCTTGTACAACATAAAAAAAACAATAACCCCAAACTAAAATTATGTAACCCTGTTAAATAAGGCATAATTAATCAAACCATCAACGCCAAAAACAAACTAAAAATAGGAGAAATATAATAAGGCAAATAATTTGATACTACAGGATAAGTTTGTTCCTTCGTAAACAACTTAATTGCATCCGCAAAGGGTTGGGGGATTCCTCAAAATCCCACCTTATTGGGACCCTTACGAATTTGAATATACCCTAAAACCTTACGCTCCAATAAAGTTAAAAAAGCTACCCCTACTAATACACAAATAACAAGTAATAATCTTCTTACCAAACCTAAAATTAAATCCTTATAAAACATTTACTACCTGAAGAACTAATCTCCATTCAAGGATTCTAAATCCATTGCACTTATCTGCCAAAGTAGTTATTGATATTCAACATTTAAAGAGTTTCTCTAATATTTGGTCCTTTCGTACTAAAATATTACTAATAATTGAGGATAGAAACCAACCTGGCTTACGCCGGTCTGAACTCAGATCATGTAAGGATTCAAAGGTCGAACAGACCTAAACCTTGAACTTCTACACCCAAGAATAACCCTTAGTCCAACATCGAGGTCGCAACCCTTTTTGTCGATTAGAACTCTCAAAAAAGATTACGCTGTTATCCCTAAGGTAACTTGGTCTTTTAATCGTTATTACGGATCATTTAATCATACATCAATGGGAACTTATAAAAATAGTTTTTATTATCTTCCTGTCACCCCAACAAAATATTTGCCTTATTTAATCTAAACCCAACTAAAATGATTAAACCATTTAAATATAAAGATCTATAGGGTCTTCTCGTCCTCCAATTACATTTTAGCCTTTTGACTAAAAAGTTAAATTTTAGATAATTTTAAAGAGACAGCTAATACCTCGTCCAACCATTCATTCCAGCCTTTAATTAGAAGACTAATGATTATGCTACCTTTGCACGGTCAATATACCGCGGCCCTTTAATTCTTCAGTGGGCAGGCTAGACCTTCTATCTTAACAAAAGGCGATGTTTTTGATAAACAGGCGAGCATTATATTTGCCGAGTTCCTTTTTAAAACTTATTTCCAATCTTAAATACTATACTAATCTTAACATTATAACTAATCTTTTTTATTCTAGATTATTTTTTGATACCTACTTTAAACTTTTAAAAATTAAATCTTTGGAAAATAAATTATAACATCTTTAAATAGGTGGCTACTTTCAAACCTACTCAATTTCCTCATTAATTAGTTTTAACCTTACCGCGGAGCTTATCCCCCACAGTATAAAAATTTATTAAAACCTAAAGATAAAGCCTTAAAGTTCTGAAAACCTCTGAATTAAATTCATTTCTCAAAAAACTAGATACCTTGAGGATCGATTAATATTTCATTCCTATAAATTTATGTATAATTAGTTTGTCACCTAAACTATTTTAAACCTATAGCACTCCTCATATCGAGAATTTAGAATTTTCTTTTTTACTTATTAAACCCTGATACAAAAGGTACAACAAAAAGTCTACTTTTTAAAAAACTAATTTTCAAATATTTCAATTTTCCCTCACGGTACTACTCTATAGTTATTTTTATTGTTTCTCTACCTCTTACTAAAACAAAATCTTTCATATTGATTTACCTATTTCATGCTTGTCCTCTTTAATCATTATACTAATTTTTCTTTTCAAAATATATCGAATTGCACGACTTCGCCCCAGTGTAAATGAGAAGCTTAACTAACAAGCTCTACTTTGACTTTCTAGAGACACTTTCCAGTACATCTACTATGTTACGACTTATCTCGCCTTAAAAAACGAGAGCGACGGGCGATGTGTGCTTGTTTTAGAGCCGTTATCATAAAAACTTATTTTCTTTTATTACCTCCAAATCCACCTTTAATTTCCTTTTACAAAAAAATATCCATGTAATTAAAATTATTGTAACCCATCTCTCCTTAGCCATAAACTGCACCTTGACCTGACATCTTTTTTAATTAAAAACCTTGAAAATATTCTCTCGAATCATTCTTTTGACGGCGGTATACAAGCTGAATACAAAACTAAGTTAAATAAACGTGGATTATCGATTACAGGACAGGTTCCTCTGACCGGATTAAAACACCGCCAAATTCTTTGAGTTTCAAGAACATAACTATTACTACTCTGGCTTTATTTTAACTTTTAGAATAATGGGGTATCTAATCCCAGTTTATTGTCTAAACTTCATAACTTCATTCAACTATAATTTGATTAACTATAGATTTAAAATTTCACCTAACAAATTCCACCTTTTAACCACCTCTTAAAACTAATTACAAACCAATAAAATATTCTTACTCCTTTTGTATAACCGCGGCGGCTGGCACAAATTTTGCCGGAATTAACAAAATTACTAGTTCCAAGATGCCTTGACCAACCAATACAAAACACTGCGCATAACAAAATATTCCAGAATCTTTTAGATTTCCTTATCTATCTCATAATTACTTACATATGAAACAATCTGACAGAAAATTCTTTAGCTAGAATAAAACTTTTATGGTAACAATAAAAATTGTGGAACAGCTTTATAATAATATATAATAGTATAGTCCTAAACTATTTTTTTTCCGATTGTTTTAAAATAATTTTAATAATAAATAGGAGAAACTAATTAACTTTTAAATAATTACTCTTGAGATTACTTATATAATCTAAATAAAATCCTTATTCAATTTATCTCGACAAAGCAGTAAATTATTAATTAAGAAGGAGTAGATTCAATTCTTTTTTTTAAATCTTAAAGAATTGAATTACTCTCATTAAGAAAATAATTCATTAACGTTATTTGTATATATATATATAGATCAGTCTTATAGACTACCATGTAACCTCTATTTTATAATATAACAAGATATAGTTATTGTATATATTTATAAATATAATTAGTTAAGGTTCTTAGATTCTTTTTTACTTTAGATCTAAGAACCTTACAGTTTATTTTTATTATAAAGAAGATAATATGATTTCTTTATATTATATATTTATATTTATTATAAGAGTTTTTCATAACTTAAAAGGCCCACAGGCTTAAACTTTTGTTCCGCAATTTTTATTGTTACCAGCAGAATAATTGATATCAAGGATTAGAAATCTTCACCGAGAGGTCTAAAAACCCCACGGATATAAAAAAGCTGTTCCACAATTTTTATTGTTACCAGCAGAATAATTGATATCAAGGATTAGAAATCTTCACCGAGAGGTCTAAAAACCCCACGGATATAAAAAAGCTGTTCCACAATTTTTATTGTTACCAGCAGAATAATTCTCATACCTCTTGCTCCACAGTTTACAAACTTAACAATAAACTACACACCCCC